CATGGAGGTGGTGAAGGGAGGTCCCCAATTGGTAGAAAAAAACCCACAACTCCATGGGGGTATCCCACACTTGGAATAAAAAGTCGAAAAAAAAATAAATATAGTGATAATTTGATTATTCGTCGTCGTAGTAAATAGGAGCGAAAAAAGAATATTCTCCATTTATAGAATTTGTTTCTTCATCAAAAAAGTTGAAAATAGACATTCGATAGAGTAATAAAAAAAATTAAATGTAAATACAGGAGTAATTAATGTGTGACACGTTTATTATATTAAAAAAAAAACCTTTTATAGCGAATCATTTATTACTAAAAATGAATAAGCTTACCACAAAGGCGGAAAAAGAAACAATATTAACTTGGTCACGAGCATCTACCATTATACCCATAATGATGGGTCATACTATTTCTATCTATAATGGAAGGGTTCATTTGCCAATTTATATAACCGATCGTATGGTAGGTCACAAATTGGGAGAATTTGCACCTACTATAAATTTCCAGGGACATGAAAAAAATGATAATAGATCTCGCCGTTAATTTATTATCATTAAATATAGAAATCTATAAATAATATAATAAAAATAGATTTAATCGTTCATATAATTTAGTAGGAGATGAAACCTATGAGAACAAAGAGGGGGGAAAAGTCAAATACAAAAACATACGCTTTAAGTCAACATATATGTATGTCTGCTCATAAAGCACGTAGAATAATTAATCAGATTCGTGGGCGTTCTTACGAAGAAATAATTAGCATATTAGAACTACTGCCTTATCGAACCTGTAATCCCATTTTTAAATTAGTTTATTCCGCAGCAGCGAACGCTAGTCATAATATGAATTTAAAAAAAGAAACTTTAGTTATTAGTCAAACTGAAGTTAACAAAGGTCCTACCATGAAAAAATCAAAAGCTCAGGCTCGAGGACGTAATTATTTAATAAAAAGGCCAACTTGTCATATAACTATTGTATTAAAAGATATATCTTTATCTGAATATACAGAATATATCATATGGTTCAAAAAAACTGGATGCATCTCTAAAAAAAAGTATAAAGATATAGCGTATAGTGGAGATGTATGGGACAAAAAGTAAATCCACTTATTTTCAGACTTAGTACAACCCATAATCATCATTCCCTTTGGTTTTCTCAACCAAAAGATTATTCTTACGGTTTACAAGAAGATCAAAAAATACGGGATTTTATCAAAAATTATGTAAAAAAAAATATGCGAATATCCTCCAGTGTCGACGGTATTGCGTGTATAAAGATTCAAAAACGAGTCGATCTGATTCAGGTTATAATCTATATAGGATTCCCAAAATTATTAATAGGAGAGAAATCGAGAGGACTTGAAGAATTACAAATGAACGTACAAAAAGAATTGAATTATATGACTAAAAAGATTAACATTACTATTAAAAGAATAGCCAAACCTTATGGTTACCCTACGATTCTTGCCGAATTTATAACCGACCAATTAAAAAATAGAGTGTCATTTCGCAAAGCAATTAAAAAAGCTATTGAATTAACCAAACAAGCAAATACAAAGGGAATTCAAATACAAATTGCAGGTCGGATCGACGGAAAAGAAATTGCACGTATCGAGTGGATCAGAGAGGGTAAGGTTCCTCTACAAACCATTCGATCTAAAATTGATTATTGTTCCTATCCAACTCGAACTATCTATGGGATATTAGGCATAAAAGTTTGGATAGTTAGAAACGAGGAATAATAATACTCTACTTGTTTATAGTAATGGAAAACAAAAAGAGAAATTCAAATTGTATATTCTTTTATTTATAGGATTTAATAAAAATTGTATTAACTATTTGATATAATTGCTATGCTTAGTGTGTGACTCGTTGATTTTTGTAGGGTTTGAATTCAAAAAATAAATGGACCAAGCTTGTAATATGAACTAATAACTATAGAACGAATAAAAAATCCATCGCTTCTATACATATTATATATATATTATTTTTTGATTTGAGCTCCAAAAAAAGTCAATGATATATGGGATTATAATTATATCGTTGTAACAACTAAAAGACTTTAATACTTTTTTTTTAATAAACAAAAGAAAAGACAATCTGATTATGAACTATAAAAATAGTGTGGATAAGTAGACGAAAGGGTGAGGGAAAGAAAATATCAATGATATATGATTCGAAATGTAAGGTCTATGAGTCATCTACAAAATGAAAAGTAATAAAGCATCAATCAAAACCAATTTATCGATTGATTTATTCATATAACAAAAAAATAAAGAGCTTCGAGTCAATAAAGACTAAGAATATTGACTTAAGAACCAATTTAAATTAGGAGCTCCGTTGTGAGAAATTAAGACCTAACCATTAAAAATTTAGAGACAGTGGGAACGACGGAATCCGTGAATACATAAAATTGTATTGAACATACGCGAAAGTTTTTTATTTGATATGGATGGTTAGTTATAGATTAAAATTTCAAATAAGATATACAAATTCCTACGAAATTACATGAAATCTAAAAAATTACCAATTTTTTCATTCGCGTCGCGAGGAGCTGTATGAGAAGAAACCCTCATGTCCGGTTCTGTAGTAGAGATGGAATTGGGAGAAACAATCATCAACTATAACCCCCCCAAAACAAGATTCCGTAAACAACATAGAAGAAGAATGACGGGAATATCTTTTCGAGGCAATCGTATTTGTTTTGGTAAATATGCTCTTCAGGCACTTAAACCTGGATCACAAGGCAAATGGAAGCAGGATGCCGAGCAATGTCACGAAACGCGCGTCGGGGTGGAAAGGTCTGGGTACGTATATTTCCAGACAAACCAATTACAGTAAAACCAACGGAAACTCGGATGGGTTCGGGGAAAGGATCCCCCGAATATTGCGTAGCGGTCATTAAACCAGGTCGAATACTTTAGGAAATGGGCGAAATAACATAATAGCCAGAAAGTCCATTTCAATCGCGGCGTCCAAAATGCCTATTCGATCGAATTAAATTCATTATTTAACGATAGAAATGGATAACTAAAAAAATACTTTGATTGCAATAGGGGATTCTAAAAATTATGATTCAACCTCAGACCCATTTAAATGTAGCAGACAATAGCGGAGCTCGCGAATTGATGTGTATTCGAATCATAGGAACTAGCAATCGACGATATGCTCAGATTGGTGACATTATTCTTGCTGTGATCAAAGACGCAATGCCCAATATGCCCTTAAAAAGATCAGAAGTGGTTAGGGCTGTAATTATCCGTACTTGTAAAGAACTAAAACGCGAAAATGGTATAATAATACGATATGATAATAATGCTGCGGTTGTCGTTGATCCAGAAGGAAATCCAAAAGGAACTCGAGTTTTTGGTGGAATTGCCAGGGAATTGAGATATTTAAATTTTACTAAAATAATATCATTAGCTCCCGAGGTATTATAATTTATAGTAGGATATTTGAATGAAATCAATTCATTAGTTAATTTGATTTCACGTATATGCCTTTATTTCATATTTCACCATATTTAAAATTTAAAAACGAAAACAAAAAAAGAAATGACCATGTATATATATCAATATATCAATTCGGATTTGTTCATCATGGGTAATGGCACTAGTACTGATATAATAACCTCTATACGAAATGCTGACATGAATAGAAAAAGAATGGTTCGAATAGCATCGACTAATATCACCGAAAGCTTTGTTAAAATACTTTTACGAGAAGGTTTTATCGAAAACGTGAAAAAACATGAGGAAAGCAACCAAGATTTTTTGATTTCAACCCTACGACATCGAAAAAATAGGAAAAAACCATATAGAAGAAATTTTTTTAATTTAAAACAAGTTAGCCGTCCCGGTTTACGAATATATTCGAACTATCAACGAATTCCTAGAATTTTAAGTGGTATAGGTATTGTAATTCTTTCTACCCCGAAAGGTATAATGACAGACCGAGAAGCTCGATTAGAAGAAATTGGCGGAGAAATTTTGTATTATATATGGTAATTTATATCTGATATCCAAATTGGATCAAAAACGAAGTTTTTGTGAAAAAAAAAAGAAAACAGGTTGTTAATTAAAGTAAGGAATGCCAAATATGAAAATAAGAACCTCGGTTCGTAAAATTTGTGAACAATGTCGATTGATCCGAAAACGACGACGAATTTTCGTAATTTGTTCCAACCCGAAACATAAACAAAGACAGGGATAACCTTTCTAAAAATAAATCAAAGACCCGAAATTATAATAAATTAAATATAAATAAGAGAATGAAAAAATATATATATATATAACCAAGAGCACCCTTAATTTTAACATGAAATGGATATATCCATATATTTCTCACCAATTCATATTTATGAAATGATACAATATGGTAAAACCTATATCAAGAATCGGTTCACGTAGGAATGGACGTATTGGTTTATCTAAAAATACACCTAGAATACAAAAGGGGGTTATTCATGTTCAAGCAAGTTTCAACAATACCATTGTCACTGTTACAGATGTACGAGGTCGGGTAATTTCATGGTCCTCTGCCGGTACTTGTGGATTCAAGGGTCCAAAAAGAGGGACACCATTTGCTGCGCAAACCACAGCAGAAAACGTCATTAATACTGTAGTAGTGGAACGGGGTATGAAAAGCGCGGAAGTCTTGATAAAGGGCCCCGGTCTCGGCAGAGATTCAGCATTACGAGTTATTCGTAGAAGTGGTATGCTATTAAGTTTTGTACGAGATGTCACCCCCATGCCACACAATGGCTGTCGACCTCCTAAAAAAAGACGTGTGTAAAAATAAACATTGAAAAGAATTCAAGAGAAATAAACGATTCAATGATCGGAGCAAACAATATTACTATGGTTCGAGAGAAAGTAACAGTAACCACTCGGACATTACAGTGGAAATGTGTTGAATCAAAAGTAGACAATAAGCGTTTTTATTATGGCCGTTTTGTTTTGTCTCCACTTATGAAAGGTCAAGCCGATACAATAGGCATTACAATGCGAAGAGCTTTGCTTGGAGAAATAGACGGAACGTGTATCACACGTGCAAAATCTGAGAAAATACCACACGAATATTCTACCGTAGTAGGTATTCAAGAGTCAGTACATGAAATTTTAATGAATTTGAAAGAGATTGTATTGAGAAGTAATTTGTATGGAACTTGGGACGCATCGATTTGTGTCAGGGGCCCGAGGTATGTAACTGCTCAAGACATCATTTCGCCACCTTTTGTGAAAATAGTTGATAATACACAGTATATAGCTAGTTTGACAGAACCCATTGATTTTTGTATTGGATTACAAATCGAGCGGAATCGTAGATGCCGTATAAAAACGTTACATAATTTTCAAGACGGAAATTATCCTATAGATGCAGTATTCATGCCTGTTCAAAATGTGAATCATAGCATTCATTCCTATGGAAATGAAAAACAAGAGATACTTTTTATCGAAATATGGACAAATGGAAGTTTAACTCCGAAAGAAGCACTTCATGAAGCTTCCCGAAACTTAATTGATTTATTTATACCTTTTCTACATGTGGAAGAAGAAAACTTACAGTTAGAGGACAATACATACAAAATGACTTTACCGCTTTTTACCCTTAATGATAGATTCACTAAACTAAGGATAAATAAAGAAAAAATAACATTGAAATATATTTACATTGACCAATTAGAATTGCCCCCCAGGATCTATAATTACCTTAAAAGTTCAAATATACATACATTGTTGGATTTTTTGAATAAAAGTCAAGAAGATCTTATGAAAATAGAGCATTTTCGAATAGAAGATGTAAAACAGATATGGGATATTCTAGAAGAGCATTTCGAAATTGATTTCCCCCAAAATCGCTTTTAAATCTATTTTATCGTTTTATAAAATTAGAAGGGTGTTTTGAACCTTTAGTATTTAGTATAATCCATATATTTGATATTTGGAATAGATACTGAATCTAATTGAACAAATGTATCTAGGGAGAAAATTAAGTTTGAAACAGGCCCTTATTCCCTAGATACACACTCAAATAGATAATCTAATATAATTTTTTTTTCAATTTAATTAATTTCAAAAAGACCTAACGTTAAGGATTTATCAATAGGTAATGTTGCCCCAATGCCCAACCAAAGGGCTGTTGTAGTACCAATCAAAAATATAGTTGTTGCTAGTGGACGACGAAATGGATTTTGGAATTTATTAACATTTTCTAAAAAGGGTACTATTAATAATCCCACGGGTACTGAAATCATTAAAAGAACACCTAATAATTTATTGGGTACTGTACGAAGTATTTGAAATACAGGAAAGAAATACCATTCTGGTAATATTTCCAAAGGAGTTGCAAAAGGATTCGCGGGTTCACCAACCATTGATGGTTCTAAAACCGATAAGCCCACGTTACATGCAATAGTTCCTAAAATGACTACCGGAAAAATATATAAAAGGTCATTTGGCCATGCGGGTTCTCCGTAATAATTATGGCCCATTCCCTTGGCCAATTTAGCTCTTAATACAGGATCATTTAAATCAGGTTTTTTTGTTATTGAGATAGGTGATATGATAGATCTACCCCTCGAAGGAACCGGATATGATAATTTTTTATCATCCGGCTCGAGCAAAATAATCCAGGGGATCAAAAAAAAGAAATTTTATTCAAATTAATATTCTATTATTTGTTATACACATCTATACAAATAGGAATGCTTATATGTAATAAAGTAAGAAAACTTTTACCAGATTCTATCTCTTTATCTACAGTTCCAATAATCTAGCTGTTTATCGCTCTGGTCTTACAAGTAAGTTACAAGTAAATACTCAACACCCCAATAGGCTTACAAAGTTGATCATGAGAAAATGCTTTCTGGGTCGTCTCAAACCTCTCGATTTTTGTTTATACCCAAGTCAAGTATAGTTGTATACTTTTGCAAAGGAAAGGGTTTACTTGTTACTAACAAAATGTAGCCTCTGTTCTTCTTTAGATCCTTTGTTTCACTCCGATAATGTTATCAATCTAATCAATGCAAAAGAAATGAATGCATTTCCATACTATTAGTGAACATAGATAAAAAATATTAATTATGCTATCCCATATACTTAGTAGACTGGATCTTACGAAGCCTATGCACAACCCGACTTAGGTCTACTGTAGATCATAGAAATATATTCAATCGAACCGGCTTACGCGAGATTACGCCGATGGTTGAAACAAGAACACGTTTAGTTATGAATTAAAATGTGGCAGATAGATAAGAACGTATGTCTGCACGGCCAAATCAGTAGTTCAAGTCACACACTGCCATAATCCATTTTTTTGTTCTCTTCGGAAAATTCACTTCAACTATTCATATCAAATAAACTACAGTTAAACTACAAGAGTTGAAGAGAAATATCCAAAGACATGTCTTATTCTTTTCAATAATCCACACTTATAGCAATGAAAACCTATTGTTCCTCTACCAAGTGATAAACTATTTATGCCAAACCAAATAGTTATGATCTTATAAAGGACCTGAAATACCTTGTTTACGTATCATTGAAAAGTGCATTAACATAAATACGGCAGTAAGAAGCGGCAATACAAAAGTGTGTAAACTATAAAACCGAGTTAAAGTGAATTGTCCCACACTAGCACTTCCACGTAATAACTCTACCAGAGGCGATCCTATTACAGGAATACCTTCAGGTACACCTGTTACAATTTTTACCGCCCAATAACCAATTTGATCCCGAGGTAAAGAATAACCAGTTACACCAAAAGATGCGGTCAATACAGCCAGAACCACACCTGTAACCCAAGTCAATTCGCGGGGTTTTTTAAATCCACCCGTGAGATATACACGAAATACGTGCAGGATCATCATTAGGACCATCATACTTGCCGACCACCGATGAACCGATCGGATTAACCAACCAAACTTAGTTTCCGTCATTATGTATTGAACAGAGGCAAAGGCCTCAGTAACGGTCGGACGATAGTAAAAGGTCATAGCAAATCCCGTAGCTACTTGTACTAAAAAACAAGTAAGCGTAATTCCTCCTAGACAATAAAATATATTGACATGAGGGGGTACATATTTACTAGTTATATCATCTGCAATCGCCTGAATCTCGAGACGTTCTTCAAACCAATCATAGATTTTATTGAGATAGGTAAACTAAATAAACTCCCTCTCTTAGAACTGTATATGAGACTTTTATCTCGTACAGCTCAAGCAGAAACACCTCAATACTGATTGCAACGTATATGTAATAAACTATTTAAAACTTATGAATCCTCCTATTTTTTTCTATTTTTCGAGAAAAAAAAAAAAGAATACGAAAGCTCTTTTTTTGTGATGATAATGCCACAATATCAAGTTGGCTCATTCATATGTTGATCGTTACAGGCGTCTTGAATTTTCTCTTTACCTATTTCTTTGATTTAGTCTTTTTGCTGGTTTTACTATTCTTTTCTTTATTATTGATATTGATAGGAATTTATCTTGTTAGGACTCTATGAATCGACTGAAACCTCAGATTCATACTAGAACTACCGTGATTCAATAAAATCTCCAAGCCAAGCCAAGCTAAGACCAAGATTCCATGAGTAAAAACCACAAGATCATCACTTAGTCACTGAATCGATCTAATGAATGACTAAAAATAAAAGAACACATTTTTTTGTACAAAATAAGCGCATCGCATAAAAAAAAAGAAGCTTGAAAGAATAAAAAAAAACCATCCATTGAATTTATAATGTTCTTTCTTTTTTTTTGAAAATTTGTTGGAGTCCAGTCGTAAGGTATGAATATTCAGTATGAATCATAGTTCCAATATTTATTGATTTATTTCATATATATATTCCGTGTTCCAGATACTAGAATCAATAAATATCCGACGAGGTAGAACCATCTCTAAAGATGACAGACCCATTCTCTGTATTATCAATAGAAGCCATTCTAACAAGTCACACACTCATATTCCAGAAATACAGTACATAAAAAAATTCCACGGTCAAACTACCAAAATAGCATAGACTATCAATTCAAGACCTAAATAAATGATTCTCTTTGTATTGCAAAGCTAAGATCTCGTAAATCTTATGAATCTAATTCATTGAAATTCCATACAGTAAAACGGACGAATTATAAATTTCCAAAATAATAGATAGGAATATTGCAAATAGAGCCATTGCAACACCCATCAAAAGGGCAGTTCCCCAACCGGGAGCCACTTTACCATATTCCGAATTTAATGGTTTTAATAACGATCCTGTGTTAGTTCGTTTTGAAACAGATTTCGAACTAACCTCAATGGTTTGTGTTGCCATAAATCCTAGTGTATTGATTAAGATCGGTTGACTTTGTATACCATTACGTTGTAAATAATCTTATCATAGATCTATTGCAATCTTGCTTGAAATTATATAACAATGGAAACAGCAACCCTAGTTGCCATCTCTATATCTGGTTTACTTGTAAGTTTTACTGGGTACGCCTTATATATCGCCTTTGGGCAGCCCTTTCAACAACTAAGAGATCCGTTCGACGAACACGGGGACTAGTTGAAGAGCCCTCAAGAGGGCTCATTACTTCAATTGAGAGAATTAAAAATAATTTCATCTTTTTTGTTTTATTGGAACTTTAGGCGGTTCTCGAAAAAAGATAGCGAAAAAAATAATTCCTAGAGTAGAGACTAAAAGGAATGTATAAACCAATGCTTCCATAAATTCAATCGTAGTTTACAATTATAGCTTCCGTACCTAAATAAATTCTATTTATTTGGATTGTTTCACGGAGAAAGAAAGAGCAGAACGGACAATGGTTCAAATAAATTTATGATACCCTGCCTATGTCAACTGCCCCAAATAAAATTAAATAGAAGCGAAAAAGTTCAGACTACCTGTCTTCTTTCAGACTACCTGTCTTCTTGTAGTTGGATCTCCAAGTTTTTGGAATGTTCCAAATTCAACTTGAGCATCCAAATCTGGGTCAATACCAGCAAAAACATCTCGGAACAATGTTCTAGCACCATGCCAAATATGCCCGAAGAAAAAGAGCAAAGCAAAGGAAGCATGCCCAAAAGTAAACCAACCCCTTGGGCTGCTACGAAAAACCCCATCAGATTTCAACGTAGCACGATCAAATTCAAAAATTTCACCCAATTGAGCGCGTCGAGCATATTTTTTAACAGTAACAGTATCGCTATAACTGATTCCGTTGAGTTCGCCACCATAAAACTCAACAGTTACACCTATTTGTTCGACACTATACTTCGATTCTGCCCTTCTAAAAGGAACATCCGCTCTAACAATTCCGTCTCTGTCTATCAAAACAACCGGAAATGTTTCAAAAAAAGTAGGCATACGACGTACAAAAAGTTCGCGCCTTTCTTTATCTCTAAAGATGGGGTGTCCTAACCATCCAACAGCTATTCCATCTCCGTTGTCCATTGAACCCGCTCTAAATAATCCCCCCTTTGCCGGATTATTACCGATGTAATCATAAAAGGCTAATTTTTCGGGAATTTTAGACCAAACTTCCGATAAACTTTTTTTTTCGGAGAGCCCGGTTTCAACTATTCGATATATTTCTTGCTGGAAGTATCCCTGATCCCATTGATAACGAGTGGGGCCAAATAATTCAATAGGCGTAGTTGCTGAACCATACCACATGGTTCCAGCAACTATAAAAGCGGCAAAAAAAACAGCAGCAATACTACTGGAAAGAACGGTTTCAATATTTCCCATACGTAATCCTTTGTATAGACGTTGAGGCGGGCGGACACAAAGATGGAATAGGCCCGCTAATATCCCCAATGTCCCGGCTGCAATATGATGAGAAGCTATTCCTCCTGGAACAAACGGATCAAAACCTTCCACACCCCACGCCGGAGTTACGGGTTCTATTTTTCCTGTTAGTCCATAGGGGTCAGAAACCCATATTCCCGGACCATACAGTCCAGTTACATGAAATGCACCAAAACTAAAGCAAGCCACCCCTGAGAGAAATAAATGAATTCCAAAGATTTTGGGCAAATCCAAAACGGGTTTTCCTATACGATCATCAAAAAATATTTCTAGATCCCAATAGACCCAATGCCAAATAGCGGCTAAGAAACACAAACCAGAAAAGGCAATATGTGCCCCTGCCACGCCTTCATAACTCCAAATACCCGGATTCGTTATAGCCCCCCCTGTGATACTCCAACCACTCCATGAATTGGTTATTCCTAAACGAGTCATAAAGGGTATAACGAACATACCCTGTCTCCACATTGGATCAAGAACTGTGTCAGAGGGATCAAAAACTGCTAATTCATATAGAGCCATCGAACCGGCCCAACCAGAAACTAGAGCTGTATGCATTATATGGACAGCAATTAACCGACCGGGATCATTCAATACGACGGTATGAACACGATACCAAGGTAAACCCATGGAAATACCCCTTACTTTAATCAAAGAAAAAATGTAATTTTATTGCATTGGAAAAAACTACGGACCTAGTTGCTTTCAGTAGATTATAGCGAAACAGGGATTTCGCTTTTTCTATTCTATTGGCATTATGTTACTACTAACCAAACAATTCTATTTGTAGGAACAAAGAGAAACAGATTTATTTTATACCCGATAAGTATCAATACGCAATCGGGTGTTAATACCACTTTAATATGAGCAACTATGTCCCATCGGATTTTCAAAGGACCCGCCTATTCGATTGATTTTTTTTCTTTCGATTAAACTTTTCGAATCTACATTTTTTTTATGATTATGATATAAGATATATAAGATATTCGTATTATGAAGATAATCAACCCATTGTTACGTTTCCACATCAAAGTAAAATAAAGTCCTTCTTTTTTTATTTCACATGCCTATTGGTGTTCCAAGAGTACCCTTTCGACTTCCCGGAGAGGCATATTCAACTTGGATTGACATATAGTGCGGCTTGTCAGATATTTTGGGTCATATGGGATTTCCCCGTTCTCTTTCCGAGATATCCTATGTTTGTTTCACCCTAAAATGTAAAATGATTAATTGAATCATCAAAAAATTGAAGCGTGAAGTACAATTAATTAGATCCCTTTTTTTGTGTTGTGGGGGGGTTCGGATTAAGATTCTCAATTACCATTCCAATAATTTATGGTTGACTTGGATGAACCAATAAGTATCCAGGCTCCGTTTAGAAAACCCGAATGAATATGTATTGTATGATTTTCACTTGAATGGTCTCCATAGGAGATATCTTAATCAATCGAGTAATATGACGATTGGCATAAGATTGGCAGAAGATATGATGAATTGAAAAAAAAAAAGCAAGGTTGTGTATGTAGCAAAGAAAAAAGAAACGGTAATGGTATTAGGAGCATTTGTCCTATATATGCATATGCAAATCAAAATCGGTCGGCTCTTTACCCGGAGTAGAGCAGAAACCTAAAAATATTAAAGAGTCCCACTCAGGAACAAGAAAATAGCATCGTGATTTGGATTGAATATCGGTGAAAAGAATACATCAATGAAAGGTTAGTTCGATAAGTTTATTTATTTGTTATTTGAATTATAGGGAAAAAGAAAAACACTCAGACTTTTTTTAAATATGTGAGCAATAAAAAAGTAAAGTTCCTTTGTTAGAAACAATCCGCTATGAAAAAAGAAAGCGGCGGAAATATACAATACACATTGATTTTTCCCCAATTTTGTGGAACCGTATGCATCAAAAGGTGCATGTATGGTTTCGAAGGGAGACAGTTTAATCCTAATTAACCGACTTTATCGAGAACGACTCCTTTTTTTAGGCCAGGGGGTTGATAGTGAAATCTCAAATCAACTTATTAGTCTTATGGTATATCTCAGTATAGAAAATGATACCAAAGATTTTTTTTTTTTTATAAACTCTCCCGGCGGGTGGGTAATACCCGGAGTTGCTATTTATGATACTATGCAATTTGTGCGACCAACGGTACATACAATATGCATGGGATTAGCTGCTTCAATGGGATCTTTTCTCTTGGTCGGGGGGGCTATTACCAAACGTCTAGCATTCCCTCACGCTTGGCGCCAATGAGTTTTTTTATTTGATAAAAAAAAGAAAACTATGCCTTCTCCATATGAAATAGGAATATTTAAGTAATAATAGCATGGCACTTCGAATTCGATATGCAAATTATTTTTATTATTTTTCAAAAACATTCGATTATGTATCGAGAGAGTAGTATGAGATTCAAAAATATTTTCGTTTTTATATATCGGGATTTTGTTTCAGCGGCACAAACTTTGAAACTTTTTTTTTGTTTTCACACAGGGAGGCTATTAACAATTTTTATGTTATGAAAGAGTATTCTAAAAAAATAAAGCAAACAAAGATAATTAATTATTTTTCCCTTATTCTATTTTTTTTGATTGAATCGAAAAGAAACTTTGGGATTGCCGGCTTACAGACGCAATAAATAAAATATATAACGCAACGGTGCCATCATATTATGTTTTTTTAGCTCTGGAAAAGAAAGTAAAGATGGCAAATTTACAGATCTAGGTCTGATAGTTTTTATCTTTCTTCGATGGAAAGTAAAAATAAATTACATTGTAGAGCCGTATGCAACGTGCAAAAGATGCCCGTACGGTTGTTCAATTTACCCTTTTTTCTTCACCCCCTCCAAAAAAAATAGAATAACTTTTGGTTATGTCATATCATCAGGGTAATGATTCATCAACCTGCTAGTTCTTATTTTGAGGCCCAAACAGTAGAATTTGTCCTAGAAGCGGAAGAACTTCTGAAATTGCGCGAAACCCTGACAGAGATTTATGTACAAAGAACGGGCAAACCCTTATGGGTTGTATCAGAAGACATGGAAAGGGATGTGTTTATGTCAGCAACAGAAGCCCAAGCTCATGGAATTGTTGATCTTGTAGCGGAGGGCGGATAAATGAATCTGTATTTCACGCAAATATCCTTATTTGGTATTTTCTCTTTTTACTAAATTCAAAATTATAGTAACTAAAAGTAATTCATAATTATCTGGTTAGGATCGATCTAAACCGGCCCATTATGGATATGATTCATCATGCCAACTATTAAACAACTTATTAGAAATACAAGACAGCCAATCAGAAATGTCACAAAATCCCCCGCTCTTCGGGGATGTCCTCAGCGCCGAGGAACATGTACTAGGGTGTATGTGCGACTCGTTCAAATCCTATCAAATCCTATATAGCAATTGAGGACAAAATCAAAAAATAGTAAAGTCGGTACGGATAGAATCGAATAACTCTATTCACTATAACGAAATCAAAAAAAAGATTTAATCTATTAAATCCTTAATTGTTTATGTATGAAATTTATGGTTTTATATTGGTGTAAATCTACTTACCTCAATTTACGATAAGAACAAATTCTCTAATGGTAGCAAATGCTTATTTCATTAAAGCGTAGAAATCCTTATTTGATTTAAACTTATGCTCGCATTCTTGCAAGAACGAACGGACTAACAGGATCAGCTACCCAGCCAACTTTCCTAATTAAATACCGTTACTATAACAAATTTATTTTTTTTTTTGAAAGATCTAGTACTAGATAATTCATAGGTAGAGCAATGTGAACTGTACAAGTGACCAATAACCATGTTAGTTAAATGAAGGGGGGGGGTGGCTCCGGTGTATAGAGAGGACCTTACCGTTTTATTATTTAATTTAATAAATTAATAAATAACCATAGAAACGATGGAACCTACCATTTCATTTTCATTTCGTTTATCCATTTATTTTATATGGAATATATGGATGGATTATCTATATTTCTAACATCTAATACTAATCCAAATTAAGAATTTGGTGTAAAATACCTAGGAAAAAATAAACAAATATGGTGGTCGGGAGGGAAGGGTTATAATAGCAAAAATCGTTGGAATTTTTATTTTATACATTGGAACAATCGTTTTGTTATTAATAGACAGGGAAAATAATAACTATAAAGAAAAAAAATAAATTAGTTATTAATTAAAGTTCCATTTAGGCAATGACCAGAATTAGGCGAGGATATATAGCTCGGAGGCGTAGAACAAAAATTCGTTTATTTGCAGCAAGCTTTCGAGGAGCTCATTCAAGGATTACTCGAACTATTACTCAACAGAAAATAAGAGCTTTGGTTTCGGCTCATCGGGATAGAGATAGACAAAAGAGGGATTTTCGTCGTTTGTGGATCCTTCGGTTAAACGCAGTCATTCGCGGGAATAGGGTATCGTCGCATAGTTATAGTAAATTAATATATGATCTGCAGAAGAAGCAGTTGTTTCTGAATCGTAAAATACTGGCGCAAATAGCTATATCAAATAGGAACTGTCTTTATATCATTTTCAATGAGATCATGAAATAAGGAGATTGGAAGAAATGCAGCGGAATTATTTAAACGGCGTTCCCCGGAGTTTATTCTCCGGGAAAGTGGAGTCGAAAGAAACGAAATTAGGATGATAAAAACATAGGATTAAAATATCATACTCTAAAATATTTAGAACATGCTCAATAAAAAAACATTATTCTGCGTTTGCGTTCGGATTGTAATTTGGATTCAATTGAAGAATAAGCTTATTTTTTTCTGGTTCCAAAGCTTAAGGTTCTAGGAGCGGGCTTGGTTCTTTCAAATTGTTTCTCATTATTAAGAAAGGGTAATAAAGATAAAATACGAGCCTGTTTTATAGCGCTAGTAATTAATCGTTGTTGTTTCAAGTTCAATCGATTGACTCGTCTAGATAATATTTTGCCCTGTTCACTAATAAATCGACTAATTAAACTCATGTTTCTATAATCAATTCGATCCCCCGGCCCAATCGGGGGCAATCGACTATGAAAAGGTCGCTTAGATTTCAGAAAGCGTCGTTTGGATTTCTCCATAATTTTTTGATTCCTTATTCCGAAATCCTAATTCAAATTCATAAATAGGATTTGTTTCTATTTTGTCGATTTGTATTATATTTTAAATTATAATATAGATAAAATATAATACAAATAGAACATTATTATAGATTATATTATCTAATGATGATAATAATGTTCTATTTTTGCTAGTATTTGACAGGTTTACATATAGATAGAAATAAATGTAATCTATTTCTTTACCTCCCCATGAACCGTATGTTTGAAACAACAGGGACAGAATTTTAGTAATTCCAATCGACTGGACGTATTGTGTCGATTCTTTTGAGTAATATATCTAGAAATACCCGTGGATTCCTTATTAATACTCTTTCGAACACAGCTGATACACTCTAAAATAACCGTTACCCGGGCATCTTTACCACCTTTGGCCATGAACCTCCTTTTTATTTTTGATTCACTCAACTCTTCTCGTTACAAAAAGTAACAAAAAAATAGAAATTACTAAAATTTTCGTTACCTCTTGTCAATAACTAGACTGAAAAAAAGGGAATATCAACGAATCTGGGAAAAATCGATTGATCTCTATCAATAGACCCGCCAAAGATCCAAACCATAGAGTACTTAGTACCGGTGCCGTGGATAGATAAGTTTTTAGATCTCGCATTGAAAATACTCCTTATTTTTTATTGAAATACATTGTATCTGTATTTAAGGTATATGTAGTTAAGAACCGCTTCTAGTTATAGGTGGAATTCCTAATTAAAATGTACAATCATTCCACTTTACTTTTCTTAAAACATAAAAAAAATTCCCCCCTTCCTGAACATTCCGGAAAGTGATTCGTTTTTTTACGGTTGATTTCATATATCATTTTTTTCTGTTATTATATATATTAATTAATTTAATATATTATATAAAATAAAGTGATATAAAAAAATGAGACCAATCAATGAAAGAAATCGAAATATCGATATGGAAACAAAGATGGGGATTCTTTACAATGATACTGTAGCTCAATTGAAAGGGATGTAGCGCAGTTTGGTAGCGCGTTTGTTTTGGGTACAAAATGTCACAGGTTCAAATCCTGTCATCCCTGCCTATTTCTTTTTCTATGAGCAGCAAGTATGATACTATAATATCATAGTATATGGTATATGATGTAGTAGAGTTACAAAAAGAATAGCTTTCTTTACAGCCTGTACTAAGAAAGCGCTCTTAGTTCAGTTCGGCAGAACGTGGGTCTCCAAAACCCAATGTCGTAGGTTCAAATCCTACAGAGCGTGATTCCATTCTTGTTAGGTCAAACTCTACTAAATAACTTCACTAACTGAAACAAAAGGAATTTCTTGCGGATTAAAGTTCAAGAAAGGAGTCGACCAATCGGATTTTATTTTAATTAATCAAAGGTCCAGCCGATCGCCACGTTTGTATTGTAAATACGCAGTTATGCATAATCCAGCCAAAGTTATAGAAATTAGACCTAACACAATTCCAAATAGAAAAATTTCAATCATTTCAATTTGTTTGATAAGGGGAAACCGGGGGGTAATGTAATATATTATATCTTTAAATATTAATCCGAATTGCCCATGAATATCAAATAAAGGGCGGTACAGAGTAAGGAATACCTGGAATCCCACAGAACGCCTT